TTCATTACCCCAAACATAGCAATATTAGCACTAATTGTACGTAAATGTAATTCATTGTTCAAACAATTTTTTAGAGTTCCTAGAGCTCCTTGTAAAGCTTGTTGGAAAACCCGTTGCCGGACTTGATTAATCGCTCTTTCTTGTTCAAAAAGAATGGTTTCGTTTTTATAATTTTCTAATTGTTCCAAAATTTTATAAGTTGAATTAATCAAATTCAATTTTTCTCGTTCTATCTCAGAGTATCCATTTACTCGAAACTGATCTGCCTCCATTTCCACTTTCCGTAAGCGGGCCTGGGCTTTTTCCAGCTGTTGAACAGCTCCCCTTCGCAATTCTTCTGAATTTCGAATAGTATTCAAGATCTTCTGTTTTCGATTATCTAATAAATCACTTAATGAAAGTAGATTATCTTTCCATTCATTTTCATTTCAAAAATTCCATGATCCCTTCCCGAACCAAACATGAATCTTTCAATTCATTTGGCTCTCACGCTCAATTACTTATCAATTACTTAATTGAGAGAGAATTCATTCCCATACATATAGATACACATAGACTATAGATCTATATATATTTTGCGTAATGAGCCTATCCTCTCCCTCTTTTATCTATTCCTATTTCAAAATATTGATCTCTACCCATATTTCACAATATTGAAACTGATCAATAATGATAATCCAAGACTAAAATATTCGGAGGATTCTTCTGACAAAAATATATCAAATATAGAAATATATCAAATCAAATATATATATATATTTGTTTGTATAATATAGAATTTAGAATTAATAGAAAATTTCTAATGTTTAATTGTGTAATTGTCAGCAAAGTTGTTTCTTTTTTTTTCTTTCAAATCCAAAGAATTCTTCTAACTTTATACATAGGTCATCAACTCAGCATTGTAAAAAAGGCTCAAATCATTTTATCGATATGAGTGTTTTATATCGAAAAAGATTCGAACCATTCGTTTTGATTTCTGTATTGTCTAAAAAAAATTCTTTATTTTATAAACTGTGTATTTATAAACTAAACTATAGTAGTAGAAAGAGTACCACGCCGCATCTGAACTTCAAACAGTTTGGCTTTAACCATATTAACGGTCCCAGATTATTGGTTAATAGAGAATCAGAGTCGATATACCAATGAATGAATCACGAAATGCTATGGTTCTAAAATATGATTTTTGAATTGATTCAGAAGTAATTCGTGGGATGATGCACTCTTTTTCTTCCTAGTTCGAACAAAAAAAGTGCAGCTGGGTGGATCCAGCCTATTCTTGAAATAAACAACTCGCACACACTCCCTTTCCAAAAAAGATCAATACACCGAGCACTACGCTTAGATTTATTGGATTTGTTGCAAAAATATCGGTATTAAACCCGAAACTCCCGGCAGATGGCCAGTGACCCAAGGAAACGAAAGAATCGGTTACATTTTTCATATGATCTCCTATTTTGTTTTATATGTATGGACTAAAAAAAAAAAGGCTTTACTTTGAACTAAGAAAAGGGGGAAGGAAGAAGGGGAGTCGGTGCGGTAATTCCTCATCCTCAAAAAAAATCCTTCCCATAGATTATTGTCCAACGAAAAAGTAATTGTAGGAGTGAAATCTTGATATACTTTGAAAAAGCAAGGGGTAAGTCTTAATCCATAAAAAAAATACAGAATTCTCGTATTTATAGGACTAAACAAAGGGATTGGCAAATAAAAGGGCCAATGCTACAACCAAACCATAAATAGTTAAGGCTTCCATAAAAGCCAAACTAAGCAATAAAGTACCTCGTATTTTTCCTTCCGCCTCGGGCTGTCTTGCAATACCTTCTACAGCTTGTCCCGCAGCAGTGCCTTGACCAACCCCAGGCCCAATAGAAGCAAGTCCTACAGCTAACCCAGCAGCAATAACGGAAGCGGCAGAAATCAATGGATTCATGATAAATTCCTCGCACCAAAATAAAGAAAAAGAAAGAAATAGTTAATGATACAATCATTCAATGAGTTTTGGCTTAATTATTCCGTCGCTCAAATTCAACCAGTTGAAGTAACTAAAAACTTCGAATTGAGAATTGAAGTAATAATATTCATTATTGAACTCTCAGAAAGAACTATTTCCATATCCCTTTTTTAGTTCCTATCCAAAGGATTTTTGTGAATGCATACATACACCCTTTATCCGTCCACTTCTGTTTTCCAAACCTTTTTTTTAATTTTCCATTATTTGTCTTTATTTTATTTCATCTATTTGTTGATTCAATTGCGATAGATTAGATATATCTTGAGTTCATATATAACTAGTTAATATCTAATATCATATATACGCGTCTTTCTTTCATAATGGAAACCAACTACTCTACTTTTATCTTAGCTTCAATCAGATTCTTAAATCTTAAAGGATGCGCAAGAGTTAGTGTATAGCCATTAACTTACATATACCTAATTCTAACCCCTTTCCTAAAAAAGGACATTTTTTTGAATCTCGTTTGTTGTAAATTCGTCTCTTCATTTTTTATCATTATCTCACATGGATCTAATTATAATAAATGAATTCATTAGACCGACTCGTTGCATAGAAATAAAAAATAACAAAGAGTATTTAATTGAGCTAAATTCATGATCCGGATTTTAGGAAAAAGATCTTTTCGATCTCTTTCCTTTTTTTTTATTAGACTTTAAAATACATTTACTAATAGTAATAGCTGAATCTTTTTTGCTATTACTCTAGATCCTTTATTTTTTTATTTATGTTGCCTAAGCAAAAAAAGACTAGACTATTTCAAAAACTCGTCAATGATGACCCTCCATGGATTCGCCTATATAAGCCGCAGCTAAAGTTGCAAAAATAAGAGCTTGAATCCCACTTGTAAATAATCCAAGGAACATCACAGGTATAGGAACTACTAAAGGTACTAAAGAAACAAGAACAAGAACTACTAATTCATCGGCTAATATATTCCCGAAAAGTCGAAAACTAAGTGATAAGGGTTTTGTGAAATCTTCTAAAATGTTAATGGGTAAAAGAATTGGAGTTGGTTGAATGTATTTACTAAAATACCTTAATCCTTTTTTTGAAATACCCGCATAGAAATATGCTACTGACGTGAGTAAAGCTAAAGCAACAGTAGTATTTATATCATTCGTGGGTGCGGCTAACTCTCCATGAGGTAATTCTATTATTTTCCAAGGTAAAAGGGCACCCGACCAATTAGAAACAAAAATAAATAGAAACATAGTTCCAATAAAAGGAACCCATGGACCATACTCTTCCCCAATCTGAGTTTTGGTCACGTCTCGAATGAATTCAAGAACATATTCGAAGAAATTTTGACCGTCAGTTGGAATAGTTTGTGGATTTCGAACAGCGAGAACGGCGGAACCTAATAAGATAGCAATTACAACCCAAGAAGTCATAAGTACTTGGGCATGGACTTGGAAACCCCCTATTTGCCAATAGAAATGCTGGCCGACTTCCACACTAGAGATATCATATAACCCCATTGGTGTGTTGATGGAACATGATATAACATTCATATTGTCCTCTGACATAAATATAACTTTACTTAAAATAATAAAGAATTATTTTGATTCAACCCTTTCCTTTTAAACTTGACCACTCGAATTGTATATCTTGTATACCAACTAAACTAATCACACAATATTGACACAGTCCATTTTTTATCTCTTTTGTACGATTCGGGAATAATATCCGACTCCATAAATCTATATCTATGGAGTTCAAAAATAGAATAATTTATTGATCTTATTATTAATCACGGATTTCGTATATAGCTAGAATGGCCCTCGCAAATTGCGAATACTAATTTGTTAAGAATTAATCGAATTGAAGCTAGAGCGTCATCATTTGCTGGAATCGAAATATCTGCAAGATCGGGATCACAATTTGTATCAATTAAACAAACTGTTGGAATTCCCAAAGTGATACACTCCCGAAGAGCCGTATATTCTTCTTGCTGCTCAACTATAATTACAATATCAGGCAATTCTGTCATATATTGAATCCCGCCCAGATATGTTTGCAAACGAGATAATTGTCTCTTCAACATAGCTGCATCTCTTTTCGGAAGACGGTTTAGTCTCCCCGTCTTTTGTTCCATTCTCAAGTCCCTGAGCTTATGAAGCCGCGTTTCTGTAGTGGACCAATTTGTTAACATACCACCAAGCCACTTTTTATTAACATAATGACACCGAGCCTTTATTGCAGCCCGCGCTACGGAATCAGCTGCTTTATTTTTGGTACCAACAATTAAAAATTGTTTTCCCTTACTTGCTGCATCAAAAACTAAATCACAAGCTTCTGATAAAAAACGAGCAGTTCTAGTGAGATTTGTAATATGAATACCTTTATGCTTTGCATAGATATAGGGCGCCATTCGCGGATTCCATTTCCTAGTACCATGACCAAAATGAACTCCTGCTTCCAGCATCTCTTCCAAATTTATGTTCCAATATCTTCTTAACATTTCTCCTCACACTTCCTCTCTCTCTTTTTTTTTTATGAATAATAAAAGAGAGACGAGGCACCTTGAAATAAATAATTGTTCCGATGGAACCTTCTCTTCTACCGGAGATTGGTCGTTTATAAACGAGCCAAGTCATTAGTCATTACTTTACTATTCATAAATTTCTTTATTACATTAATTTATGAATTATTTGATTTATTAAATTTATGAAGTAGTTAACAAATCAAATGACCAAAACAAATCAAACATCAAACAACATAGTTAAAAGGACGAATCCGCTTTCTCTTTCTTATGCTAAGTAAGTTAAAAATAATTAAATCCTATAAAAGATCGATCTGATGTACTATATAAATTCTTTGAAATGCAAGAATCAAAAAATTTTCCGTGGTGGAAGAAAATATCTCTCATTTCCATTTCCCCACGAAGAAATTCTTTTTTTTTTTTCGAAAAGAATGTTGTTATGCTGCCTTGAAGAGGGTACTAATCCTTTGAATCCGGTTCCGGCGGGTATCATATTCCCTAGAACAACGTTCTCTTTCAGTCCTTTCATCCAATCAATACGGCCCCGAAGAGCGGCTTTTGCTAAAACTCGAGCAGTTTCTTGGAAACTTGCTTCGGATATAAAACTTTGAGTATTCAGGGATGCTCTTGTTATTCCCAATAAGATGGCTCGATAGTAGATCGCTTCTTCTAAAGCGCGTCCCGTTCGTTCCGCGCGTACTAATCCAATGAGTTCCCCTGGTAAAAAAATATTAGACATTCCATCTTCTGAAACCAAGACTTTTGATGTTATTTGACGCACAATAATTTCTATATGCCTATTATGGATCTGCACCCCCTGGGATCGATAAACCTTTTGTATTTTATTAACCAAAGAGATACGACTTTGCACTATAGTTAGTTCAGCACCAATCAAGAATCCCCAAGGAATTCCAATAATTTTTGTTATACGTTCGTTCCAACCCTCAACTCTCTTTTCTAGGTTCATCGATATTGAATCAATCGAACGCACTTCTAACACTTGTTCTACTTTTGGAAGACCCTGCGTTATATCACCAGATCTCGATTTTTCATATATAAATGTAACTAAGGTATCTCCTTCGTAAAGGATTTCGCCATAATCCCCATGAACAGTTGCTCCTGGAGTAGCCAAATAAGGCTTGGCCGTTCTTATTACTATAGAATCAACACGAACAATTAAAACTTGACCCGATTTTAGGGGTGGTCCCTTTTTGGATATACATACATTTTCACAAATAAACTGCCCAAGACTCACTATTGTGGACATTTCCTCACAATTATTATTATGATAAAAATGATGGAGAAAATACCAACTCAAATTGAATGGATTCAAAAAACTATTACTACATGGGCTGATATTAGAAATTCTCCTATTTTCATCCATTAAATAATATTTTTGAAGTACTTGAAAAGTTTGTTTTAAATTGCTAAGCTGCAAATATTTCACTAGCGAGGTCTGATTATAAGTTATTAAAGGGTAAAATGATGAATCAAAATCCGAAATTTGAGGGACTGTTCCTAAAGGGCCCAACAAATTCTTAATTGGAATTAGAGGATCTTTTTTAATGGATTCTTTTATCCCATTGTAATATTTTACATCGTTGAATAGACCCATGCAAAAATAATTAGATGATGACAAAATTATAAAAGATTGGGATTCCTTATTTCTATTCAACAGCATACGAATAGTTCCGTGGTTTTGGATAAAAAATTGCCGAATCCTTGCTTTGGAATAAGTGGAATAAAATGGATTTTTATTGATACGATCTGAGCCATTATCATAGATCAATCCAGAACCCGACGGATCATTCCTTTTTCTGATATACAAAATATGTGATTTCACTAAGTCGATTCTTAAGAAATATCGAAGCAGCCCTTTTGTACTTACTTCAACAAAGGAAGCGTGGGCCTCTTCGACGGAAGAACTTTTGTTGTCTTGGTCCCAATTCAAGACTAAACAAGTCCGAACTAGTTGAATACTTGTGTCATAGATTCTCCAAGTTGCTTTGCCATTTCCATAAAGGATATAGTTGACAACTCCAAGTTGCATATTATCCTTTTCTCGAAAGAGATCCTGGGGGAAGAGTGTTACTAAATTTATACCGTCCGCTATTTCATATGTGCTTACAGGTCGAACCAAAACAAAAAACTTTTTTTTGCTAGGTGTGATCCGTTGGACATAGATCCAATTTTTCAATTGTTTTGATTTCTTATAATTTGTTTTTCCCGCTCCTGGTGGTATCAAGATACCACTGTGTCGAGATATTTTATCTTTTTCTCCAGGAAAATGGATACCTCCGGAAAATATTTTAAGTTCAATCTTTTTTTTTTTTTTCTCCACTCGGACCAATCCGGCCATTTGACTTCTTGTATTTAACGTGATTTGTGTATTTACTCCAATGAGACTATTGTTCCGTACCATTATAGAAGAGGATTCGGATAAAATATGTACTTCCTCGGGAATGAAAAAAAATAGATCTACTTTCATTTGGTATTTTTGCTTAAACTTTTTGACCCCGCCATATTCAATTACATTATCTTTTTTGATGATTGAATGCGCCCCTACCGTCCCATATTTTATAATTCCTGAATTGTTTCTTCTGTATTGAGAATCGTCGAAAAAACCAAGAATACTCTTTCTACGGAAAATACCATTTATGGGTATTTCAATCGAGATACCTGAACCGGGATATGGGATGAATTCTTTCTCTTGTTCTTGAATTGATTGGACTGGAATAAGAAATCTATTTCTTCGCCTCTTTGCCAATAAATACGAATTCTCTCGGAGAATAGTGGAATATAGGAAATGATAATGCCCAGTCCCTACGATTCGATTTAATTTTGAATAATCAAAAAGAATATCTTCTTTTTTATCAAATTTTTTATCAAAAAAATCCGAACTCAAAAATTTGTATCTTTCTTGATCATCATTTACTGAGAAGCTAGAAATATATCTTCTTTCGGTAGAAGTAGAAATAGAATGAATGTTTATTTGATCTTGATCCTTGTGGAGCGAAAAAGGAACTACATTAAATTTGCATGAACCCCCCGATAATATCCACAAGTGGCTTGTTTTGGGTAAAATATGTACATTACTATACTTAAATTCGGGCAAATGGTACACATCGGTACTCCAGTGCATTTCCCCCTGTAAGTCAGAATAAATATGTTTTCGAACCCTCTCTTTAAAATTGAAAGTGTATGTTCCCGCGCGAATCTCAGCAATCACTTGTTCTGATTTTACATATTGGCCATTTTGAACTAAAAGAAAACTTTTTGGTGGAATAGTTACCTTATGTAGAATACCCTCACTCTTAATAATTACATATAAGTCCATAGAACATAAAAAGGCAGGATGCCCATGACGCGTACGTGTAGGCTCAAGCAAATCCTCATTGAATTGGATTTTTCCATTAGAAGGGGCCCGTACATGTTCTGCAGTACCCCCCGTAAATACTCCACCGGTATGAAAAGTTCTTAATGTTAATTGAGTTCCAGGTTCTCCAATGGATTGCCCCGCAATAATACCTACAGCTTCTCCCAACTCGACCAGGTCGCCATGAGTGGGACTCCGACCATAACATAATCGACAGATCCAAGATGTACTCCTACAAGTAAAGGGAGTTCTAATATATATTGGTTGTGTTCGAAAAGTTATGAATTGGGTGACAAGCCCAATCCCAATATCTTGATTTCGAATGGCAATGCATCGCGGACCCATATATATATTGTCTGATAATACACGACCAATTAATGTTTGGATAAAAATTCTTTCTGGCAGTGTCCTATTTCGAGGACTTGCAGAAATGCCTCGAGTAGTGCCACAATCTGTTCTACGTACAACAATGTGTTGAACTACTTCAACAAGTCTGCGCGTAAGATATCCAGCATCTGATGTTCGTACAGCAGTATCTACAACTCCTTTTCGGGCTCCGTAGCAAGAAATTATATATTCTGTTAAAGAAAGTCCTTCGCGTAAATTGCTTTGAATGGGTAAATCAATCATTTGCCCCTGGGGATCCGACATTAATCCTCTCATACCTACTAATTGATGTACTTGAGATGCATTTCCTCTAGCTCCTGAAAAAGACATTATATGGACTGGATTAAACGGATCAGTCATCCTAAAATTAAGATTCATTTCTTGTCGCAAATATTCACTTGTAGCATACCATATCTCGATAGATTGGCGTAATTTTTCTACTGCGTGTACATTCCCAAAATGATGGTGTTTTTCCAAAATCAAACTTTGTTCTTCAGCATCTTGTACTAGCCATTCCTTAGAAGGTATTGTTAAAAGATCATCAATTCCTAATGAAATGGATATAGCAGTTGCTTGCTGAAAACCTAGAGTTTTTACTTGATCTAAGATATGCGATGTATATGCCATTCCAAAATGATCTATGAATCTGCTAATAAGTCGTTTAATGGCAGTTCCGTCTATCACTTTATTGTGAAATACCAGATTGGCCCGTTCTGCCATACGTACCTCCCTATTCCAATGAGTTGGATTCGACAATGGGTTTGAGTCAATGATTGGAAAACTTCCTTTTCTCGATCTTAAATTGCACAGAAAGTCAGGTCAGGGAAGGGACTCGAGTCCTAGTTGAACCGGAGAAACCCAAATTCACCCCGCCCCGGTGTCTGTCATAGAATTTTTGAATTTAGCGACCCTATAATTAAGTATAGGTATCATATAAGCAGGCCCGACAAAAACCTTGTACAGCTTCTTCCATTTCTCGATAAAGAGAAATATGACCAATAGTGGTTCGGAGGTATATCCAAAGAATTTCTTTTTTTACACTTCTTATTATCAGATAGTGTCCATAAATCTCATGATAAGTACCCAAAGATTCATAGTGAACTTCGATGGGAGTTTCTCTTGAAGCAATAACGCGTTGATCTAGTCGCCACCGAAGCCACAAAGGACTATCTAAATGGATTCTTTTCTGTCGATAAGCCCCAATTGCATCATGGGAATTACAAAAAAAGAGTTCTTTTGTATACCTATAGTTATTATTGTCAATTCTTTCATTTTGATAGTTTCTTCGATTACATGGATTATATCTATTTGCACAAATACCTCGACGATTCCTACTTGTTAATATATAGAGACCAATAAGCATATCTTGGGTCGGTACAGAAATAGGATCCCCAATAGCTGGAGACAAGAGATTCATATGAGAAAACATAAGTAAACGAGCCTCCGCTTGAGCCTCTAAAGACAAAGGTACATGAACAGCCATTTGATCCCCATCAAAGTCTGCATTAAATCCCTTACAAACCAATGGATGTAAACAAATAGCACGCCCTTCCACTAAAATGGGCTCGAATGCCTGTATCCCTAATCTATGCAGAGTAGGCGCTCTATTCAGCAATACAGGATGCCCCTGCATAACTTCTTGAAGTATTTGCCATATAATCGGCCCCTTTTCGCGAATTTTACTCTTAGCAACTCCTATGTTCGAAGCAAGATGTTGTCTAATTAGACCGCGAATTACAAA